GCTAAGGACGGGAAGAAAGAAAGCGAGTGATCTGGTAATTCCTCATCCTCAAAGCAGTCCTTCCTGTAGTCTCAACAAATAAGTAATTATAGGAGTAAAGTGTTGATATAATTCGAAGAAGCAAACGACAATTTAATTTCAAGTTAATAAAAATAAAGAAAAAAAGTAAAATAAGTATGTAATCTAAGGTACTTTTTTACATTTCTAGGATTAAACAAAAGGATTCGCAAATAAAAGTGCTAATGCCACAACCAGTCCATAAATTGTTAAAGCTTCCATAAAAGCTAGACTAAGCAATAAAGTACCTCGTATTTTACCCTCTGCTTCTGGTTGTCTCGCAATACCCTCTACAGCTTGGCCTGCAGCAGTACCTTGACCAACTCCGGGTCCAATAGAAGCAAGTCCTACAGCCAATCCAGCAGCAATAACGGAAGCGGCAGAAATCAGTGGATTCATGGTAAGTTCCTCGCACAAAAAAAAAAAAAAAAATAAATGGTTAATGATACAATCAACCAATGAATTATTACTTAATTTTATCATTAAGTTTGATCATTAAGATCTATTGGGTCGGAGTAACTAAAAACTAATGATAATATTAATGAATCGTCAGAACTACTTCGATATCTCGTTTTTTGTTTCTACCCATGATGAAGTTTTTGTAAATCCATATACATATGGCTCTAGTTATTGCATTTCTTTCTTTCCAACCATTCTTTCATTCCATCCTTCGTTCTTTACTCTTCTATATCCTTGAGTTCATCTGTTTTTTCATCCAATCCACAATCACAAATGAAACAGAAGAAAGGACTTGACTTATCTTGTAATCCATCTAATCTAAATGCAGTAAACTGCAATCAAATCAATATATGCAATCATCAATATATGCAATGGATATCAATATGATCGATATCAACGATATCAATATATCAATATAACGATATCAATATGTATATCAATACATATATATATATATTTTTTATTTATTTTGCTATATATATTGCTATCTATATATATTGCTATATATATATATTACATATATATAGCATATAGTTAGATATATATATAGTTAGTTAGTATATAGGTAAGGCATAAGGACTTCTATTTATATATAGATAGGACTATATAACTAGTGAATATCTAATATTACATATACATATTACATATACATTTCTTTCTTCCATAACGTAAACTGGCCACATTTTATATTGAATCGGATTATAGAATCATTCCTCGAAACCCACACAAAAAGTGGCTGGACTTATAAACATTACATACATCTAGTGTGACCTCCCCAACCCATCCTTTTTTTTTTACAATTCCGTAATATCGTTCATCTTCTCTCCTACGACTCTAGGTCATATATTCATACGTATTTATATCTATTATGTTCTCCAACCAAGCAGATTATCTTGAACCATGCATGAATTGGGATAAGCTAAAAAAAAAAAGACTATTTTGAAAACTAGTCAATGATGACCCTCCATGGATTCACCTATATAAGCCGCGGCTAACGTTGCAAAAATAAGAGCTTGAATACCACTTGTAAATAATCCAAGAAACATGACAGGTATAGGAACTACTGAAGGGACTAAAGAAACAAGAACAACAACTACTAATTCATCAGCCAATATATTCCCGAAAAGTCGAAAACTAAGAGATAAGGGTTTTGTGAAATCTTCTAGGATGTTAATTGGTAAAAGTATTGGAGTTGGTTTGATGTATTTCTCGAAATAACCCAACCCTTTTTTGGTAAGACCTGCATAAAAATATGCCACTGACGTGGGTAAAGCTAAAGCAACAGTAGTATTTATATCATTCGTGGGCGCAGCTAACTCCCCATGAGGTAACTGTATGATTTTCCAAGGTAAAAGGGCACCTGACCAATTAGAAACAAAAATAAATAGGAACATAGTTCCAATAAAAGGAACCCAAGGTCCATATTCTTCTCCAATCTGGGTTTTGCTCAAGTCTCGAATAAATTCAAGGACATATTCAAAGAAATTCTGACCGTCGGTCGGAATGGTTTGTGGATTCCGAACAGCTATGATGGCTGAACCTAACAAGATAGCAATTACGACCCAAGAAGTGATAAGTACTTGGGCATGGATTTGTAAACCTCCTATTTGCCAATAGAAATGTTGGCCTACTTCTACACCCGATATATCGTATAACCCCTTGAGTGTTTTAATGTAACATGGTATAACATTCATATTGTCCTCTGATAGAAATTGAACTTCAAAAAAGGAATTAGTTTGATTCAACCATTTCTTTCTCAACTCACCAACTTGAATCATTAATCATATATTTAGGATACCAAGAAATCACATAACATCATAATATATATCAATATCCCCAGTTCTTTTTTTTTATCTATTTTTAAAAATTCAAAAAAAAGTAACCGATCCAATAAATCTATGGAGTTGCCCAATAATTAACATTAACTAATTTTATTATTCTTAATCTTAATCATAATCAACGATTTCTTATATAGCTAGAACGACCTTCACAAATTGCGGATACTAATTTGTTAAGAATCAATCGAATTGAAGCTATAGCGTCATCGTTGGCTGGAATCGAAATATCTGCAAGATCTGGGTCACAATTTGTATCGATTAAACAAATCGTTGGAATCCCCAAAATGGCACATTCTCGAAGAGCCGTATATTCTTCTTGCTGATCAACGATGATCACAATATCAGGCAATCCCGTCATATATTTGATCCCACCGAGATATGTTTGCAAGGTAGATAATTTTCTCTTCAACATTGCTGCATCTCTTTTGGGGAGACGGTTGAGTTTCCCCATCTTTTCTTCTGCTCTTAAGTCCCTGAACTTATAAAGTCTCGTTTCCGTAGTGGACCAATTCGTTAACATACCACCGAGCCATTTTTGATTAATAAAATGAGACCGAGCCCTTATTGCAGCTGATGCTACTGAATCCGATGCTTTATTTTTGGTACCGACGATTAAGAAGTTTTTTCCCCTACTTGCTGCATCAAAAACTAAATCACAGGCTTCTGATAAAAAACGAGCAGTTCTAGCGAGATTTGTAATATGAATACCTTTACGCTTTGCAGAAATGTAAGGGGCCATTCTAGGATTCCATTTCTTAGTACCATGACCAAAATGAACTCCTGCTTCCATCATCTCTTCCAAATTGATGTTCCAATATCTTCTTGTCATTTTTTCCCACACTTCCTTTTTGTTTTTTCTTTTTCGTATTATTAACAAAGAGACGAGGTACCTTGAAATAAATAATTGTTCCGATGGAACCTTCTACCGGGGATTGACCATTGATACACGGCACAAACCATAATTTTTTTTAATTACTTATTTTATTTATTACCAAATCAATAATCAGACCAGTATAGTTAAAAGATAATTAAAGTGAAAATGAATCCGCTCTTAGGAATCATTAAATCGCATAAATGATTGTTCTGATGTCTCATGTAAATTTGTCTCATGGAAATTGTTTGTCGCGTAAGAACAAAATAATTCTCTATGGTGTAACAAAATATCTCTCATTTCCAACTCGAATAGATTTTTTCTTTTGATTTCCAAATAAATGTTTTTGTCTTGCCTTGAACGGTGCACAAATTTTTGGAATCCGGTACCAACAGGTATAATCCCCCCCAGAACAACGTTCTCTTTCAGGCCTTTCAACCAATCAATACGACCTCGTAGAGCAGCTTTTGCTAAAACTCGAGCGGTTTCTTGAAAACTTGCTTCGGATATGAAACTTTGAGTATTCAGAGACGCTCTTGTTATTCCCAATGAGATTGCCCGATAACAGATTGATTCGTCCAAAGCGCGCCCTGCTCGTTCTGCTCGCAACAATCCGATTAATTCTCCAGGTGAAAAAACATTAGACATTCCATCTTCTGAAACCAACACTTTTGATGTTACTTGACGTACAATAATCTCTATATGTCTATTATGGATCTGTACCCCCTGGGATCGATAAACCTTTTGGATCTTATTAACCAAAGAGATACGACTTTGGGCTATGGTTAGCTCAGCTCCAATCAAAAACCCCCAGGGGATCCCAAGAATTCTTGGTATACACTCGTTCCAACCTTCAACTCTCCTTTCGAGGTTCATCGATATTGAATCAATCGAACGCACTTCTAAGATTTGTTCTACTTTTGGAAGACCTTGCGTTATGTCACCAGATCTCGATTTTTCATATATAAATGTAACTAATGTATCTCCTTCGTAAAGGATTTTCCCATAATGACCATGAACAGTTGCTCCAGGAGTAGCCAAATAAGACTTAGCCGATCTTATAACTAAAAAGTCGACATTAACAATTAAAATTTGACCAGATTTTTTTACGTGTGGTTCGTATTTAAATAGACATACATTTTCACAAATAAATTGTCCAAGGCTAATTTTGATCGATGTCTCTTCACAATAATCATGATGGAGAAAGCACCAATTCAAATGGAATGGGTTCAAAACGATGTTACTGCATAGATCGGGATTATAAATCCTCCTATTTTCATCTATTAAACAGTATTTAAGTACTTGAAGTACTTGGAAAATCTGTTTCAAATTGTCAAGTAGCAAATATTTCTTTAACACGATCTGATTATGAGTTATTAAATGGTAAGATGAATAAAAATTCGATATTTTAGGTACAATAGCGCCTAAGGGACCTAAATAATCCCTAATTGGAATTAGGGGATCCGATTCTTTTGTCACATTGTTATATTTCGAACTATTGAATGGACCAATTCGAGAACAATTGGATGATGACAAAATTAGCAAAGATTGGCATTCCTTATTTCGATTCAACAACATACCAATAGTTCCTTGATGTTGGCTAAGTGATTGAATCTTCGCCTTGGAATAAAAAGGATTGATATTGGTGCAATCTAATCCATTATCGGGAATCAATCCGGAACTTGCCCTATCATACCTTTTTCCGGTATACGAAATAGTGGACTTGACTAACTCAATTCTTATGAAATCGCGAATTAGATCATTTGCCCTTACCT